AGATCAATCTCATCGATCTTGTAAGTATCATACCAAATCCCATCAATCGAATCATTTTTTCGAGAAATACGAGACATCTAAGTCGTACAAGTAAAGAGATCTATTCATTGATAAGAAAAAGAAAAAACGTGAACGGTGATTGGATTGATGATAAAATAGAATTCTGGGTCGCGAACAGTGATTCGATTGATGATGAAGAAAGAGAATTCTTGGTTCAGTTCTCCACCTTAACGACAGAAAAAAGGATTGATCAAATTCTATTGAGTCTGACTCATAGTGATCATTTATCAAAGAATGACTCTGGTTATCAAATGATTGAACAACCGGGATCAATTTCCTTACGATACTTAGTTGACATTCATCAAAAGGATCTAATGAATTATGAGTTCAATAGATCCTGTTTAGCAGAAAGACGGATATTCCTTGCTCATTATCATACAATCACTTATTCACAAACCTTGTGTGGGGCTAATATTTTTCATTCCCCATCTCCTCATGGAAAACCCTTTTCGCTCCGCTTAGCCCTATCCCCTTCTAGAGGTATTTTAGTGATAGGTTCTATAGGAACTGGACGATCCTGTTTGGTCAAATATCTAGCGACAAACTCCTATGTTCCTTTCATTACGGTATTTCCGAACAAGTTCCTGGATGACAAGCCTAAAGGTTATCCTATTGATGATATCGATATTGATGATAGTGACGATATTGATGATAGTAAAGATGACCTTGATATTGATACGGAGCTGCTAACTATGACGAATGTGCTAACTATGTATATGACGACGAAAATAGACCGATTTGATATCACCCTTCAATTCGAATTAGCAAAAGCAATGTCTCCTTGCATAATATGGATTCCAAACATTCATGATCTGCATGTGAATGAGTCGAATTACTTATCCCTCGATCTATTAGAGAACTATCTCTCCAGGGATTGTGAAAGATGTTCCACTGGAAAGATTCTTGTTATTGCTTCGACTCATATTCCCCAAAAAGTGGATCCCGCTCTAATAGCTCCAAATAAATTAAATACATGCATTAAGATACGAAGGCTTCTTCTTCCACAACAACGAAAGCACTTTTTCATTCTTTCATATACTAGAGGATTTCACTTGGAAAAGAAGATGTTCCATACTAACGGATTCGGGTCCATAACCATGGGTTCCAATGCGCGAGATCTTGTAGCACTTATCAATGAGGCCCTATCAATTAGTATTACACAGAAGAAATCCATTATAGAAACTAATACAATTAGATCAGCTCTTCATAGAAAAACTTGGGATTTTCGATCCCAGATAAGATCGGTTCAGGATCATGGGATCCTTTTCTATCAGATAGGAAGGGCTGTTACACAAAATGTACTTCTAAGTAATTGCCCCATAGATCCTATATCTATCTATATGAAGAAGAAATCATGTAAGGGAGGGGATTCTTATTTGTACAAATGGTACTTCGAACTTGGAACGAGCATGAAGAAATTAACGATACTTCTTTATCTTTTGAGTTGTTCTGCCGGATCGGTCGCTCAAGATCTTTGGTCTTCATCCAGACACGATGAAAAAAATTGGATCACTTCTTATGGATTCGTCGAGAACGATTCTGATCTAGTTCATGGCCTATTACTATTATTACTATTAGAAGTAGAAGGCGCTCTGGCTCTGGCGGGATCCTCACGGACAGAAAAATATTGCAGTCAGTTTGATAATAATCGAGTGACATTACTTCTTCGGTCCGAACCAAGGAATCAGTTAGATATGATGCAAAATGGATCTTGTTCTATCGTTGATCAGAGATTTCTATATGAAAAATACGAATCGGAGTTTGAAGAAGGGGAAGGGGCCCTCGATCCGCAACAGATAGAGGAGGATTTATTCAATCACATAGTTTGGGCTCCTAGAATATGGCGATTTGATTGTATCGAAAGGCCCACTGAATTGGGATTTCCCTATTGGACTGGGTCATTTCGGGGCAAATGGATCATTTATCATAAAGAGGGTGAGCTTCAAGAGAATGATTCGGAGTTCTTGCAGAGTGGAACCATGCAGTACCAGACACGAGATAGATCTTCCAAAGAACAAGGCTTTTTTCGAACAAGCCAATTCATTTGGGACCCTGCGGATCCATCCTTTTCCCTATTCAAAGATCAGCCCTCTGTCTCTGTGTTTTCACGTCGAGAATTCTTTGCAGATGAAGAGATGTCAAAGGGGCTCATTGCTTCCCAAACAAATCCTCCTACATCTATATATAAACGCTGGTTCATCAAGAATACGCAAGAAAAGCACTTCGAATTGTTGATTCATCGCCAGAGATGGTTTAGAACCAATAGTTCATTATCTAATGGATCTTTCCGTTCTAATACTCTATCCGAGAGTTATCAGTATTTATCAAATCTGTTCCTATCTAACGGAACGCTATTGGATCAAATGACAAAGACATTGTTGAGAAAGAGATGGCTTTTCCCGGATGAAATGAAACATTTGATTCATGTAACAGGAGAAAG